CATAAATCTATTCAATCTAGATTCTAATATAATTCATAATATTTATTTTTATATAAATATATAATAACAAATTACTAAAAAGATTAATAAAAAAAAGAAAATATACGAAGAAATTCGTCCACCCCCCACATATTTGATAGCTTCTCCCATAAAAAAACTTGAAATACCAACTCCATTTGGAATTCCATCTATTATTTGTCTATCAAAAAAATAATTGAATTTAGCTAACTTTCTTACACTCGCAATTAAAGATACTTCAAAAAAAGCATCTATATAACCACGATTATATGACCAATCATATATAACATTGATTATCTTATCAGGAATAATTTTTTTAGTAACACTTTTTTGAAATAAATTGAATACGTTCAAGTTTTGTAAAGAAGAAAAAACAGGTTTATAGAGAAAAGACGCTATCAATATTCCGAAAAAAGCTATACTCACCGAAAAAGTTGCATTTGTAAAAAATTCATACCAATCGACAGAATTCTTTGAATTTTGATGTAAAAGGTCTATAGACGGAATTAACAATTTGGATAAGATATCCAAATCTATTCCATCTTGGCTGAAAGAAATTCCAATGGACCCAACGAAGAAAGTAAATAATACTAATACAAGCATAGAAAATAGCATAGTATTGTCAGATTCATGAGGATAAAAAAAGGGAATGTTTTTAGTACCAAAATAGGTACTCTCAACAAAAAGACGTTTTATGCTTTTGACATTTCGATTAATTGTATTCGAATATTTCCTCTTCCGAAAAAAAGAAGTCCTTTCATTATTATTCATTGTTAATAAACCTAATAAATGAATTTTCTTTTTTAATTTCTTTTTTCCTTCTTTGCCCCATAAAGATATTGAATAGAATGAACTATTTTTCTTTCCGTTGAAATTTTGAAAATGAACGTTTAAATATCCTTCAAAAACTAGTAAATAGATTCGAAACATATAAAATGCAGTTAATCCTGCTGTGGAACAAGCTATTATTGCGAAAATCGGTGAATACAACCAACTATCATTAAGAATCTCATCCTTGGACCAAAAACAAGCAAAAGGTGGAATACCACAAAGAGAAAGTGTACCTATTAAAAAAGCGGTTTTTGTAATTGGCGCATGTTTTGTTAAACCGCCCATAAGAACCATATTTTGACTTTTATCTGGAGAATATCCAACAATTGCTTCCATTGAATGGATAATGGATCCAGATCCTAAAAACAACAATGCTTTTGAATAAGCATGAGTAATCAAATGAAATAAAGCGGCTCGATAAGAGCCCATACCTAAAGCTAACATCATATAACCCAATTGAGACATTGTAGAATAGGCCAAATTTTTCTTAATATCTTTTTGAGCAATAGCTAAAGTTGCTCCTAATACTACTGTTATTATACCTATCAAAGCTATTCCACTCATTATGAAGGGTATAACTGTGAAAAGGGGAAGAAGCCGAGCTACAAGAAAAATTCCTGCTGCTACCATAGTAGCAGCGTGTATAAGAGCCGAAATAGGGGTAGGCCCTTCCATAGCATCCGGTAACCAGACATGAAGAGGGAATTGGGCAGATTTCGCAACTGATCCACAAAATAATAAGAAGGCGCAGAAAGTAACAAAAAAAATATTAACCTCATTCTTATAAATCAAGTTATTAAATATTTTAAATAAATCCCGAAATTCCAAACTACCCGTTATCCAATAAAGACCTAAAATTCCTAATAATAAACCAAAATCCCCTACACGATTAGTTACAAATGCTTTTTGACAAGCCTTTGCCGCAATAGGACGTGTAAACCAAAAACCTATTAATAGATAAGAACACATTCCAACCAATTCCCAAAAAATATAAACTTGTATCAAATTGGAACTTGTAACTAATCCCAACATTGAAGTATTAAAAAAACTCAGATAAGTAAAAAATCTCAAATATCCTTGATCATGAGACATATAATTATCACTATAAAAAAGAACCAGAATACCAACAGTAGTGATTAATATTGACATAATAGAAGTAAGTGAATCGAACAAGTAACCAAACTCTAAAGAAATATCATTATTTATAGTCCAAGACCATACATATTGATAGATTGAACTGTTCTGGATTTGATGAATAGATAGATCGATCGAAAAAATCATAACTATTATTAACAATAAAATACTAGGAAAAGCCCACATACGGCGAAGATTTTTTGTTGCCGTGGGAAAAAGTAGAAGTCCTACCCCTATTAAAATAGGAACTGGAAGTGGGAGGAAAGGTATGATCCATGAAAATTGATGTGTATATTCCATACAAAAAAAAAAAAATAAAGAATAAAAAATATTTTGATTCTTAATGAATTTTCTTTCTTATTCGTTTGTTTTATCTCTTTTGTAAAGGGTTCGGTTAATAAAAAAGTGGATATATAAATAGAATTTGAGATTTTTTTTTTAATTTTTCTGAATCGTTGCACAATACTTCCAATATCCCAAAGTACAAAGTAAAAATAGACCCATAACCAAATTAAATTCGAATATATTATTATTTTCTATTAAGAATTAAGAAATATTAATTACTATTTATAATTACTATAGTTAGTAATAATATTTTATATTAAGAAATATTAAATTACTATAAATAAGAAATTATATATATATTATAATAAAAATAAATAAAAACAAAATTTGTAAAATTAAAATTATTATCTATAGACTGAGGATAAAAAATTACACCAAAACTAAGAACATTAGTTTCTTTTGCTATATGAATGAATCAGAAAAAACATATGAAATGACCCGATAAAATAATCTTATTATTATTCAGAAAAATTAGTTCATTTTGAACTAATCGATACATTGATACATTACAATTACATTACAATAAAAGGAGATCTAGATATATATGTTTGGAAAGATTTTGAAAAGTTTTCTAATATTCAATGTTTTTACTTTAGATAGAAATAGAAAAAAATAGGAAGGATAGCTAAGACGACATATGGCTAATTAAAGAATATTTAGTTTTCATTTAAAGAACAAATGTCTTTCACATTAAACTATAGCAATAAAAAAATTATATTAATTATATGGCAGTTCCAAAAAAGCGCACTTCTATATCAAAAAAAAAAATTCGTAAGAATTTTTGGAAAAAAAAGGGATATTGGACAGCATTGAAAGCCTTTTCATTAGCGCAATCCATTTTGACAGGGAACTCAAAAAGTTTTTTTTGTAACAAATAAAAATGTTGCAATAATCTGAATTAGCTCGATTCAAAGAGTATTCTTTATTATTAGTATAATAATAATAAAGAATATTTAGTAATATAAGAATATTTAATTTAATATTGACCATATATTTAGCATATATTATAATATATATATTATAATTATAATATATGCTGAATATATAATCTAAATTTTTTAGAATCTAGTGTAATAATAATAATAGATATAGAAATGAACGTTAAGGATTTCATTGAAAAAATGGAAATGCATTTCTTTAGAGTCATAAACAACTACAACAAAATGTTTTTTTCATTCATTCCTAGATTGAAGTCAGAACTATCTAGTTTCAGTTTCAACAGTGCTTTTTTTGAATTAGAAAAAGTGTAAACTACGAAAAACCCATTCTCCGTTGTTCAATTTGAAAACTAACACTGGAAATGAAAAAAAACAAGAATACAACTTAACTTCTTATTGAAATCGAAACGTTCTATTTTTTTTTATTTGAATATTTTTTCGATTTTATTACTATACTTCTAGACTTCTAGTTTATAGTTAATGTGAATTTATAGTATAGAATTAGAATAATAATAGAATTCTTCAAATTTTTTATTGTTTAGTAAAGAAATGTACTAAATTAATATAATATTCAAATTCCACGTTAATTGATTCTTTGAATCTCGACGATTGACTAATGAATCGGTTATTATGATTTCGAGTAAGCCGCTATGGTGAAATTGGTAGACACGCTGCTCTTAGGAAGCAGTGCTAGAGCATCTCGGTTCGAGTCCGAGTAGCGGCATGGCATCCTATATCTATATTCTAAAAGAATAAGTCCTATAATGAATTCAATTCCCGATTCCTATCCTAGTATTCATACCTTTTTTATTTTCATTATAGATATTTATTTATTTTCATTATATATATATGATATTTTCAACTTTAGAGCATATATTAACTCATATATCGTTTTCGGTCATATCTATTGTAATTTCAATTCATTTAATAACCTTATTAGTCAATGAAATCGTAGAATTATATGATTTGTCCAAAAAAGCCATGACAATAACTTTTTTCTGTGTAACGGGATTGTTAATTACTCGTTGGTTTTTTTCGGGCCATTTACCATTTAGTGATTTATATGAATCCTTAATCTTTCTTTCATGGGGTTTTTCCATTTTTCATATGCTTCCTTTTTTTAAAAAGGATAAAAACCTTTTAAGTACAATAATCGCACCAAGTGTTATTTTTACCCAAGGCTTTGCGACTTCAGGTCTTTTAACCAAAATGCATCAATCCGTAATATTAGTACCCGCTCTACAATCCCATTGGCTAATGATGCACGTAAGTATGATGATATTCGGATATGCAGCTCTTTTATGTGGATCTTTATTATCAGTGGCTATTTTAGTCATTACGTTTCAAGAAAGAATCCAAATTCTTGCTTTTACCAAGAATTTGGATGATTTAAATAAATCATTTGATTTTGCTGAAATCAAATACATGAATATGAATGAACGAAAGAATGTTTTACGAACAACTTCTTCTTCTAGAAATTATTACAGGTCTCAATTTATTCAACAATTGGATCGTTGGGGTTATCGTATTATTAGTTTAGGTTTTCTCTTTTTAACTATAGGTATTCTTTCAGGAGCAGTATGGGCTAACGAGGCATGGGGATCATATTGGAATTGGGATCCAAAGGAAACTTGGGCCTTTATTACGTGGACCATATTCGCGATTTATTTACATACTAGAAAAACTAAAAAATTAGAAGGTGTAAATTCTTCAATAGTGGCCTCTATAGGATTTCTTATAATTTGGGTATGTTATTTAGGGATCAATCTATTAGGAATAGGACTACATAGTTATGGTTCATTTATATCTAATTGAATTAAAAAAATGAGTAACGAACTTAACCTGAGAAATAAAAATATGGAAAGCATATATATACTTTCCATAAATTAAACTTCCCAAAAATCGTCGAGAACCCTTTGAATCATTACATTACTTGATTTTAAGGGTTCTCACAAACAACAAACATATTCGATTACAATTCAATTTTTTTTTTAAGTGAATCTAACATAAAAATCTTTGTCCAAAGGGTTTTTTTCTCTTTTTTATTTATTGGTTTTGTTTTATTCATTTATTCAAGAAAACAAACTATCTATCAAAAATTAGATAGAATAGCTTCAACTTTCTCAACCGAGAATGAGAAAATGAAATCTGGATAAATACCAATACCTATTACGGGTATAAGGATAGAAATAGAAATAAATAATTCTCTCGGCCCAGAATCAAAAAAATAAGAGTTTGGTGTATTAAAAAACTTGTATCCATAAAACATCTGCCGTAAGATAGATAATAAATAAATAGGAGTTAATATCATTCCAATTGCTGTTACAAAAGTAATTAGTATTTTCATCATGAAAAGATATTTTTGACTAGTAATTATTCCAAAAAAAACTATCAATTCTGCAACAAAACCGCTCATGCCCGGTAATGCAAGAGAAGCCATCGATAAGATAGTAAAAATCGTGAATATTTTTGGCATTGGGATAGCCATTCCGCCCATTTCGTCAAGATTAAGAAGACGTAGTCTATCATAACTAGTTCCTGCCAAGAAAAAAAGCGCAGCGCCAATAAATCCATGAGATATTATTTGTAAAATGGCCCCGTTGAGCCCAGTATCACTTATGGAACCAATTCCTATAATAAGGAAACCCATATGAGATACCGAGGAATAAGCTATTCTTTTTTTTAAATTACGTTGACCAAAAGATGTTGAAGCAGCATAGATTATTTGAATAGAACCTAATATCATTAACCAGGGGCAAAATATGGAATGAGCATGGGAAAATAATTCCATATTAATTCGAACCAACCCATATGCTCCCATTTTTAATAAGATTCCGGCTAAAAGCATACAAGTGCTGTAATGTGCCTCTCCGTGGGTATCTGGTAACCATGTATGTAAGGGTATAATCGGCGATTTGACAGCAAAAGCAATAAGAAATGCCATATAGAATATTATTTCTAGCGCCACAGGATACGATTGATTAGTTAATGTTTCAAAATTTAATGTTGGTTCATTCGAACCATATAAACTGATACCCAGAATTCCCATTAATAAAAAAACAGAACTTCCCGCAGTGTACAAAATAAACTTTGTAGCTGAATACAAACGTTTCTTTCCTCCCCACATGGCTAAAAGTAGATAAACGGGAATTAATTCCAATTCCCACATGATGAAAAAAAGTAAAATGTCTCGAGAAGAAAATAGTCCTATTTGACCGCTATACATTGCTAACATCAGGAAATAGAATAATTGGTATTCTCGAGTAACTGGCTGAGCCGCTAACGTGGCTAAAGTGGTGATAAATCCCGTTAGTAAGATAGGTCCTATAGAGAGTCCATCTATTCCGAAGCTCCAGTAAAAATCAAAAAAATTGATCCATTTATAATTCTCCGTTAGTTGGATTAGTGGATCATCCAATTGGAAATGATAACAAAATGCATAGGTTGTTAGAAGGAGATCAATTAAGCATATACAAATGCTATACCACCTAATTACCTTATTTCCCTTATGAGGAAATAAGAAAATTAAAGAACCCCCGACTATTGGCAAAACTACAACTATTGTTAACCAAGGAAAATAATTCGTGATAAAAATAAGATACACTTGGGCCAGAAAAGCCCGCGCTCAAAATAGAAAAAAATCTTTTCTATTTTATTTTGAGCACGGGTTTTTGCCAGTAAAAAAACGTATTCGTGTGGTGTTTTTTGAAACGTATCAAATCAATAACCTAGACCCATACTTCGAGTTGTTTCATTCCCTAAATAAACTCGAACACTTAAGAAATCCGTCGGACAGGCGGACTCACATCTCTTACAACCAACACAGTCCTCTGTTCTTGGGGCAGAAGCTATTTGCTTAGCTTTACATCCATCCCAAGGTATCATTTCTAATACATCTGTGGGACAGGCTCGGACACATTGAGTACATCCTATACATGTATCATAAATCTTTACTGAATGTGACATTGTATCTATAGTAATTTTTGAACATCAAAAATGAAAATTATCGATCTAGTAAACTCCTAAATGAATCATATATTTATACACCAGATGAATCAATGATTTGTCAGAATTTTGCTAATCAAAATAGACGAGACGTCTAGATAAATTTAAAAGAACGAAGAGAGAAGGACCAGGATACTTTGATTGCTTATTATTTCGTTTTGCAAATGCAAACATGATCATACGTTGTGTAGCATACATGCTAATTTGAATTGATAAATATTACACTATTCAAAATTCTACTTTTGAGTAATTATGATTAATGCTATTTATTCAACAAATTTGATTGATTGATACGGGTTGATTTTCTGTTACGAGAAATTGAAGAAACAATAGCCGGTCCAATAGCTGCTTCAGCGGCTGCAATAGCTATAACAAAAATGGAAAAAATATTTCCTTTTAATTGGCGATTATCAAAAAAATCAGAGAAAGTTACGAGATTTATATTAACTGCATTCAGTATAAGTTCAAGACACATAAGGGCTCTAACCATATTTCGGCTCGTGATCAATCCATAGATACCAATAGAAAATAAATAGGCACTCAAAACAAGTACATGTTCGAGCATCATTGACCAACTCCTTATCAATTTTGATTCATTTCAATATGAACAACAATTCAACAGATTCGATTGACTAAAGAATATAACAAGTCTGGAACAAAAGAATATATTAGCAATCGGCAATAAAAAAAAAATTGAATCTGGATTTATATTGCTAGTTCTCTATTCTCTAAAGATTTATTACTGGCGAGCTACGACAATTGCACCTATCAAAGCAACTAAAAGAATTATTGAAATGAGTTCAAATGGAAGAAAAAAATCTGTTGATAAATGAATTCCGATTTGTTGACTAGTACTTATCAAATCTTGCTCAATAATCTGATTTGGTCTTGTAGTCCAAATAATTCCGTACCATGATGTATCTGGAATAGTAGTTATTAGTGAA